AAGCATGTGGAATAAGCTTAAGCTTCAAGATATCCTTCCTAATGATTTCCGAGAATTTGAAGATCAAGAAGACAAAAAAAGTGAAGATCAACAACAAAAAGAATATCAATATCAAAGTGCATTAAGTGCATTTGAAGACGAAGATAAAGAATATCAAAGTGCATTTGAAGACGAAGATAAAGAATATCAAAGTGCATTTGAAGATGAAGATCGAGAAAATCGAAGTGAATTTGCAGGGGAACCAAGGCCTAATACGGCTTTGAATTTAAACGAAAATGATGAAATCGAAAATGATGAAATCGAAAACCTTGAAATTGCAATCGAAAACTTTGAAATCGAAAAAAAGGTTCCTCGATGGTCATACAAATTGAACGTGGATTGGGGGGATTTGGAAAACGAGCCGAAAGACAATGAAGAAGAGGAAAATCAGGCTTATGATATTTGGTCACCAGAAGTAAGACGCGTAGTCATTTATACTGAGAAAGAGACTGAGAACGAGACTGAGAACGAGACTGAGAAAGAGATGGAGACTGGTGCGAATGCTAGGACTATCGAAAAAAATACTAAGACTACTACTGACGAAGATAAGACAGATAAAACTGCCGAGAATGCTCGGACTATCGAAAATCCTAAGACTACTACTGACGAAGATAAGACAGATAAGACTGCCGAGAATATTAAGACTCCTACTGAAGAAGATAAGACTGCCAAGAATGCTCGGACTATTGAAAATCCTAAGAATACTAGTAAGGATAAGGAAGATAAGAAGGAGGAGGAACCGGAAGAAATTGCTTTGCTTTCCTATCTAGAAGAACCAGATTTTGATCGCGATTTAATTAAAGGATCCATGCGCGCTCAACGACGCAAAATGCCTATTTTTACACTGTTTCACCCATATGTGCGTTCCCCGCTTTTTTTGGGCAAAGAAAACAGAAATTTTTTTTCTTTTGATATCCTCGAAATGCAGAGTTTGCTTTTCAGAATCAGAAATTTGGTGTGTAAATGCGTGGAATTCAAAACTTTTCATTCGCATTCTCAAGATACAGAAGAAAAAAAGAAAAAAAGGCTGGAGCAAGCAGAGCAAAAAGATCCGACGGAAGAGGTGGAGGAGAAGAAGGTGGCAGACTTTTTCGAGCTTTATGAGGCTCAACGACTAAGGGGTGTGCTTTTAGTAACCCTATCATTTCTTAGAAAATATATAATATTGCCCTCGTTGATAATAGCCAAAAATATTGGCCGTATGCTATTATTTCAATGTCCCGAGTGGCACGAGGATTGGAAAGCGTGGAGTAAAGAAATGCATGTTAAATGTACTTATGAGGGGATTCCATTATCAGAAAATGAATTTCCCCAAAATTGGTTAGACGATGGTATTCAGATAAAAATCCTATTTCCTTTCGATCTAAAACCTTGGCACAAACCTCAAGTAGAATCTAATCATAAAGATCCAATGAAAAAGAAAGGAAAAAGAGTGAAAAAGAAAGGAAAAGGTAAAAAAGGAAATTTTTGTTTTTTAACACCTTTCGGAATGGAAGCCGAAGGACCTTTTGGCCCTTACCGAAAAAAACCCTCCTTTTTTAAACCTATTTGGAAAGAAATTGATACAAACCGCAAAAAAACGAAAAAGGAAGGTTTTCTAGTTCTAAGAATTTTAAAGCAAAGAACAAAAGGGTTTAGAAAGGTTTTAAAAAAACAAATACGTTGGATTTTCAAAATAATTGGATTTATCAAAAGAAAAATCCAAGAACTTAGAAAAGTAAATACAATTCCAGTATCTGAGTGGGGGGAATCAAGTATAAATAGAAATAGACAAAATGATAATGATATAGTAAGTAATAAGATTATTACTGAATCACTCGATCAAGTTAGATCCAGGGATTGGATAAATGATTCCCTAACATCAAAACAAATAAATGATCTGGCTGATAGTACAAATGCAATCAAAGATCAAATGAAAACAATCATAACAGAAACTAGAAAAAAATTTCTAATTCCAGATCCAGATATCGAAATGAGTCCTAAGAACCCAAGTTATGATGATAAGAAATTAGAGCCGCAGAAAGGGATTTTACAAATATTCAAAAGAAGGAATACCCGATTAATACGTAAATGGCACTATTTCGTAAAATTTTTTATTGAAAGGATATACATAGAGATCCCTTTATATATCATTAATAGTATGAGAATCCATGTCAAAGTTTTTCTTGAATCAAATAAGAACACTTTTGTTAAATACAGCCACAAGGATGAACCAAATCAAAAAAAAATGCGTTTTATTTCGACTATAAGAGAATCACTTTCTATTTCTAATAGTAGTAATAATAATGAATATTCTTTTTGCGATCTCGCCTCTTTGTCACAGGCATACGTATTTTACAAATTATCACAAACTCAAATTATTAACAAGTATCACTGGAAATCTGTACTTCAATATCAGGGAACACTTCTTTTTCTTAAGGATAAAATAAAAGATTCCTTTAGAAGACAAGGAATATCTCATTCGAAATCAGGGCATAAGAAAATCCACAATATGAGAATAAATGAATGGAAAAATTGGTTAAGGGGACGTTATCACTACCAGTACAATTTATCAAAACCTCAATGGTCTCGACTAGTAGCGCAAACGCAAAAATGGCGAAATAGAATCCAGAAGAGTTCTATGGTTCAAACTAAAAACTCTCAAAATGTGGATTTTGATAAACAGAAAAAAGACCTCTTAATTCATTACGAGAACGAAAAAAACAAGAATTATGCGAAGGCTCCTGTACTAAATAAAAAATTGAAAAATTACAAATATGATCGTTTATCACATAAATATCTTCATCTTCATTATGAAGATAAGAAGGGCTCAGATATTTCTAGATCGCCATTACAAGTAAATGAGGGCAACGAGCTTCTCTTTAATTATAAATACAAGAAATATTCTCTTGAATTATATGATCTGTCGGAGGATGTAGTTGGTACTGGTTCTCTAAAAAAAAGAGAAGACTACGATAGGCATAGAAATCGGGAGAGAAAATATTTTGATTGGAGAATTTTTGATTTTTCTCTTAAAACAAAAATGGAGGATATAGAGTTCTGGCTCGATCTGGATAGTGAGGTCAACATTCTTAAAAATATTAAGAAACGTAATATTTATCCAAAAATTGATAAAGAAGATAAGAAAGATAAGAAAAAGACTTTTCCTCTCGCGATTGATAAACAACTTAACGTGGCCAATCGAACAAAAAACATTTTTGACTGGATGGGAATGAATGAAGAAAGAATAAAAATGGATCCGATATCTAAGACATCTACTCTGAAACTCTCGTTTTTACCTCCAGAATTTGTGTCACTTTATGATACATATAAGATTCAACCATGGAGCATACCAATCAATTCGCTTCTTTTCAATTTTGATGGAGATGAGAACGCTATTGAAAAAAAGGATTCTAAATTAGAAATAGAAAATAAAAAAAAGAAAGAAGAAAATAAAAAGTCAGTCCAGGGAAATATTGGCTCAGATGGCTCAAACCAACAAAAAGATTTGAAAGAAGATTCTAACAAAAATGACAAGCAACCTAAGAAGAAGAAAGCATCAGAATTAGATCTTTTACTAAAAAAAAATTATGTTTTTCAAGCAAAATTAGACGAACCTTCACCTTCGTATTCGAATAATGTACTATACGATAATATAAAAGTAATTTCTCTACTGGTTAGACTGCAAAATCCAACGGAAATCACTCTAATTTCGATCAAAAGAGAGGACCTGAGGGTAGAGATAATCCCATTGACAAATACTCAACCTATTGCCGAGTTAGTAAAAAAGGGATATTTGTTTATTGAACCGGCTAAGTTATCAATAAAATGGGATGGGCAATCTATTATGTATCAAACAATAACGATTTTACATGTACTTAAAAATAAGCAAAAAATGAAAAGTTATCAAAAAAGCCAAGAAAAAAGAAATGTTGATAAGAAGGGTTTTTATAAACTCATTCCACGACACAAAAAGTTGGTCGGGAATAGAGACAAAAATCATAATGATTTACTTGTTATTGAAAATATTTTATCTCCTAGACGTCGTAGAGAATTAAGAATTCGACTTTGTTTAAATTCGGGGGATGGAAATGTTGTGGATAAAGATCGAGCATTTTGTAAGGGTAACAAAGCAAGTACAAGTAACTGTCTTCAAGTTTTGGATAAAGGTAAAAGTTTTGATATAAATGCAAATCAATTTATGAAGTTTAAATTCTTTCTTTGGCCCAATTATCGATTAGAAGATTTAGCTTGTATGAATCGCTATTGGTTTGATACCAATAATGGTAGTCGTTTCAGTATGTCAAGAATCCGTATGTATCCACAATTGAGAATTACTTGATGGTACATTTTTTATGAATCACACGCCATATATTATATGGTATATGAAGGCAAGGAGATAGACAAAAGTGTTATGTTATATTAGATTCTGGTACATAAATAATACTGATTTAACGACATTATCCTATCCGAAATGAATTAAGAATCGGCAGCCGATTCTTAATTCATTTCGGATAGGATAATGAATCGGCAGGCGATTCTTAATCTTAAGTCCAACTGCTTCTCTTTTTTGAGTGCAAAGTCGATCATCCATACCCGTTTTTGTATTCATATCCGAAAAAAGGAAAAGTGGATTGAGTAATCGTAATCGAATTTGATAAAAAAAAGCAAGTATCTAAAAAAATTCAAATGAACTTTTTGTGTATAACAAACGCAAATGTATTATTATTAGTGATCGGTAAAACCCAGATTTGTAAAAAAAAAAAAGCGGGGGTCAGAAGAATTCTTTTTATGGTACAAAATTCATTTATCTCAGTTATTTCTATTTCGCAAGAAGAAAAAAAGGGGTCTGTTGAATTTCAAATATTCAGTTTCACCAATAAGATAAGGAGACTTACTTCACATTTAGAATTGCACAGAAAAGATTATTTATCTCAGAGAGGTCTACGTCAAATTCTAGGAAAACGTCAACGGCTACTGTCTTATTTGTCAAAGAAAAATAGAGTGCGTTATAAAGAATTAATTAGTAAATTCGATATTCGGGAGATAAAAACCCGCCTCAATTAATTTGGAAATTCGTTTGCAGCAATTCACGGAATAAGGAATCGGAGAAAAAATATATGACTGTACCAACTACAAGAAAAGATCTCATGATAGTCAATATGGGTCCTCAACACCCATCAATGCATGGTGTTCTTCGACTCATCGTTACTCTAGATGGTGAGGCTGTTATTGACTGTGAACCTGTATTGGGTTATTTACACAGAGGAATGGAAAAAATTGCAGAAAATCGAACAATTATACAATATCTGCCTTATGTAACACGTTGGGATTATTTAGCTACTATGTTTACAGAAGCAATAACAGTAAATGCACCAGAACAATTAGGAAATATTCAAGTACCTAAAAGAGCCAGCTATATTAGAGTCATTATGCTGGAACTGAGTCGTATAGCTTCTCATTTGTTATGGCTTGGCCCTTTTATGGCGGATATCGGTGCGCAGACTCCTTTTTTCTATATTTTCAGAGAGAGAGAACTTATATATGATCTATTCGAAGCTGCCACGGGTATGCGAATGATGCATAATTATTTCCGTATTGGAGGAGTAGCTGCTGATCTACCTCATGGATGGATAAATAAATGTTTGGATTTCTGTGATTATTTTGTAACAGGGGTTACTGAATATCAAAAGCTTATTGCACGGAATCCTATTTTTTTGGAAAGAGTTGAAGGGGTGGGCTTTATTAGCGGAGAGGAGGCAATAAATTGGGGCTTATCCGGACCCATGCTACGAGCTTCCGGAATGCCATGGGATCTTCGTAAAGTTGATCATTATGAGTCTTATGACGAATTTGATTGGGAAGTGCAATGGCAAAAAGAAGGGGATTCCTTAGCTCGTTATTTAGTCCGAATCAGTGAAATGAAAGAATCTATCAAAATTATTCAACAAGCTCTGGAACAAATCCCGGGGGGTCCTTATGAAAATTTAGAAGTACGCCGCTTTGATAGTGCAAGGGATTTCGAATTGAATGATTTTGATTATCGATTTATTAGTAAAAAACCTTCGCCCACTTTTGAATTGTCAAAACAAGAACTTTATGTGAGAGTAGAAGCCCCTAAAGGGGAGTTGGGAATTTTTCTAATAGGGGATCAGAGTGTTTTTCCCTGGAGATGGAAAATTCGTCCACCTGGTTTTATCAATTTGCAAATTCTTCCTCAGCTAGTTAAAAGAATGAAATTGGCTGATATTATGACAATACTAGGTAGTATAGATATCATTATGGGAGAAGTTGACCGTTGAAATGATAATGGATACGACAAAAGTACAACAAGCTATCAATTCCTTTTCCAGATCGGAATCATTAAAAGAGTTTTACGGACTCATATGCTTGCTTGTTCCTATTTTTACTCCTTTATCAGGAATCGTCATAGGGGTGCTAGGAATTGTGTGGTTAGAACGACAAATATCTGCAGGAATACAACAACGTATTGGACCCGAGTATGCCGGTCCTTTCGGAATTCTTCAAGCTTTAGCAGATGGGACCAAACTCATTTTCAAAGAGGACCTTCTCCCATCTAGAGGGGATATTCTTTTATTCAGTCTTGGGCCGTCTATAGCGGTCATATCAATCTTATTAAGTTATTCCGTAATTCCTTTTGGCTATCGCCTTGTTCTAGCCGATCTGAGTATAGGTGTTTTTTTATGGATTGCAATTTCAAGTATTGCTCCTATTGGACTTCTAATGTCAGGGTATGGATCAAATAATAAATATTCCTTTTTAGGTGGTCTACGAGCTGCTGCTCAATCAATTAGTTATGAAATACCATTAACTCCATGTGTATTATCAATCTCTCTACGTGCGATTCGTTAGGATATTCATCCTCTTTATTCTATTCATCAGTCGGGGCGATGAACTAAATGAAATACAGATAGTTATATGAGTGAAACAAAACAGCTTAAAAATTGGCAGTAAAAAATTGAGTCTCATTCCCTAGGTACAAGAGTTAAGTGAAAGTAAAGATAAGCAGTAGAAACTAGAAACTGTTTCCCAAAGATTGGTGGATTAGTCATCATGGTTTTGAAGCGGATACAAAAGATCAACCTATAGGGAGTTTTTATTTTTTACTAAATCTTTGTATTACTATACTATGGGGGGGTTGGGCAAAAATTAGTGGACGGTTAGGAATACTAAGGTACACAAAAGATTAGTAATATAGAGTATCCCGAGGGACGGATATTTCCGTATAAAAGGAATCCTAATAGGGGCTTTAAGTTAGTAGAAATGATCAAGTAGTACTTCCCCATGATCCCGATCCAGAGTATGCTCCTATCCACTGATTCAAGAAATTCCTATCGGGAACGAAGTAATCCTTTATTTTCTTTTAGATTCTTTTTTTTTTTTATGAGAAAGAAGAAGAGGAACGAAAGAAAAAAACGGAACTCTTGTTCTTTATTTCTTTATCCATATTAATAATTAATACACATATAACTCTTATTACAATTCATGAACTAATAACTAATAGAGTGTCTTTTTTTTTTTCGTAATGAAAAGGTATGAATACAAATAGTTATAAGTAGTTTATTTTTATTTAAGGATGAAGTTTTTACTAAATAAAGTTGCAATTCTATTCTAAATCTAAAGGATAAGATCAATTCATAAGCACTTTTTTATAGCAGACAGGATTGCATTGGTCTAATTTTGGACTTTACGATGTATCGTTACTCGACCTACTCTACAAACAACAAACATAGTGAGATACCATCAAAGAGGTCCTTATATTTATTTGCGGCCATCGAGGAGCCGTATGAAGTTGAAGTTTCATGTACGTTTTTGCAATAGCGACGGGAAAAGTGATGTTACCATCGACTAGAATTATCTAACAGTTCAAGTACAGTTGATATAGTTGAGGCGCAATCAAAATATGGTTTTTGGGGGTGGAATCTGTGGCGTCAACCTATAGGGTTTATGGTTTTTCTAATCTCTTCCCTAGCGGAATGTGAGAGATTACCTTTTGATTTACCGGAAGCGGAGGAAGAACTAGTTGCGGGTTATCAAACCGAATATTCGGGTATTAAATTTGCTTTATTTTACCTTGCTTCCTATCTAAACCTACTAGTTTCTTCATTATTTGTAACAGTTCTTTACTTGGGTGGTTGGAATTTTTCTATTCCGTACATACTCATTTCTGAGCTTTTCGGAAATAATGAAGTGTGTAGAGTCTTTGGAACGACAATAGGTATCTTTATTACATTAGCTAAAGCTTTTTTGTTCCTGTTCATTCCTATCACAACAAGATGGACTTTACCTAGGCTGAGAATGGACCAACTATTGAATCTTGGGTGGAAATTTCTTTTACCTATTTCTTTGGGGAATTTTTTATTAACAACTTCGTTCCAACTCCTTTCATTGTAATGGAAAGGCATAGCATGGGATTTTTAGGATATGGTAGTATAGCTTCATAACTTCTCTCAACCAATAGAAAGAAACATGAAATTTATTCAGAGATATTCACGATATGCTCCCTATGGTAACCGGGTTCATGAATTATGGTCAACAAACAGTACGAGCTACGAGGTATATTGGCCAAAGTTTTTTGATTACCTTATCTCATGCGAATCGTTTGCCGGTAACTATTCACTATCCTTATCAAAAATTCATCACATCGGAGCGTTTTCGTGGTCGAATACATTTTGAATTTGATAAATGTATTGCTTGTGAAGTATGTGTTCGTGTATGCCCTATCGATCTACCTGTTGTTGATTGGAATTTGGAAACGAATATTCGAAAGAAACGATTGCTTAATTACAGTATTGATTTTGGAATATGTATATTTTGTGGTAACTGCGTCGAGTATTGCCCAACAAACTGTTTATCAATGACTGAAGAATATGAGCTTTCTACTTACGATCGTCACGAATTAAATTATAATCAAATTGCTTTGGGTCGATTACCAATGTCAGTAATTGGAGATTACACAATTCAAACAATTATGAATTCGACTCCAATAACAAAAAGCGTGGGTAATTCTGTTCATTCAATAACAATTACTTAATTAGTCAAATTTGGTTTTGATTGGACTTGAGGAAGCGAAGTTTGCTTAATCAATACCTAAACCTAAGAATCCTAAGATTGTTGCGAATCGGGGCTTGCTTTGTGTTAAAAATTCTAAAATATATGAGGCTTTCGAAATCCATAAATGAAATTGCATTTTTTTTTTTCGTATAGAAAAAGCAGATGCAAGTAAAATGATTAAGTGTATCTACATCAACTAACACCCTATAAAAAAAAGGATTTCATTCAATTAGAAACTAGAAACGTATTAAAAAAGAGGATAACGTCTTTTTTCCCGGTCGGGTCAATCGGGTCAATAAGGTCATGAAGGATTTCGGCTGACTTTCTCTCTTAATTTTACAATTTTACATAAAATATAAAATGGATTTACCTGCGCCAATACATGATTTTCTCTTAGTATTTTTAGGGTTGGGTCTTATAGTCGGTGGTCTAGGAGTAGTATTACTTACCAATCCTATTTATTCTGCTTTTTCGTTGGGATTGGTGCTTGTTTGTATATCCTTATTCCATATTCTTTCGAATTCCTATTTTCTAGCTGCGGCACAGCTACTTATTTACGTGGGAGCCATAAATGTCCTAATCGTTTTTGCTGTGATGTTCATGAATCGTTCAGAATATTCCAATGATGCCCACCTTTGGACTGCGGGGGATGGGATCACTTCACTAGTTTGTACAAGTCTTTTTTTTTCACTAATTACTACTATTTCAGATACATCATGGTACGGAATTATTTGGACCACAAGATCAAACCAAATTCTAGAACAGGATTTGATAAATAATGGTCAACAAATTGGGATTCATTTATCAACGGATTTTTTTCTTCCATTTGAACTTATTTCTATAATTCTTTTAGTTGCCTTGATAGGCGCAATTGCTATAACTCGTCAGTAATAAATACTCATAAAAAAAACTAAGGATTTCCTTTCTTTTCTTTTTTATTTTAATGCTTCTTTTAGCTTGTTCATGTATAAAATGGAAATATTTTAGTTAGGTCTATTACCAATACTTTCATTACATACTTGCTATACTCTATCAGTTACATTATTGTTCATATTGAAATGAATCAAGATTGAATTGGTGCGGGGTAGTTCAATGATGCTCGAGCATATACTTGTTTTGAGCGCCTATTTATTATCTATGGGTATCTATGGATTGATTACAAGTCGAAATATGATTAGAGCGCTTATGTGTCTTGAGCTTATACTGAATGCAGTGAATTTGAATTTCATAACATTTTCTGATTTTTTTGATAGTCGTCAATTAAAAGGAGACATTTTCTCGATTTTTGTTATAGCTATTGCAGCTGCTGAAGCGGCTATTGGATTAGCTATTGTTTCGTCAATTCATCGTAATAGAAAATCAACTCGTATCAATCAATCAAATTTGTTAAATAAATAGTAGTAATCATAGGCATATAGATAAAGAAAAGAATAGATGCTATTTTTGAAAATCTAAGAAGGCGAAGTATCTTGGTCCTCTCTCATGAGCAGATACAGAAGTAGATTGATTACAAACTCATTCTAGTAAATGGAAATCATTGATTCATCTGGTGTTTAAATGTATTTCATTTACAAATACTAAGTTATTTTACTAGAACTAGATCGAAAATTTATGATTTTCAAAAAATAGGTAGATCCAATGTCACATTCAGTAAAGATTTATGATACATGCATAGGGTGTACTCAATGTGTACGAGCTTGCCCCACAGATGTATTAGAAATGATACCTTGGGACGGATGCAAAGCTAAACAAATTGCTTCTGCTCCAAGAACAGAAGACTGCGTGGGTTGTAAAAGGTGTGAATCCGCCTGTCCAACGGATTTCCTGAGTGTACGGGTTTATTTATGGCATGAGACAACTCGCAGCATGGGTCTAGCTTATTGACACCTTGCAAAAAATTCTACTTGCACTCTTTTGATTTTTCTTTACCGACAAAAACCCATACTCGAAAAATACATAATTAGATATATATAATATCGAGTATGGGTTTTTCTGTCCAAAGTGTATCTTGTCTTTACCACGAATTCTTTTCCTTGGTTAACAATAATTGTTGTTTTGCCGATATTCGCGGGCTCTCTCATTTTATTTTTCCCTCATAGAGGAAATAAGGTAATGAGGTGGTATACTATTTGTATTTGTCTATTAGAACTCCTTCTAACCACCTATGCATTCTGTTATCATTTTCAATTGGACGATCCATTAATCCAATTGGAAGAGGATTATAAATGGATAAATATTTTTGATTTTCACTGGAGACTCGGAATCGATGGACTTTCCATAGGACCCATTTTACTGACGGGATTTATTACCACTCTAGCTACTTTAGCGGCTTGGCCGGTTACTCGAGATTCACGATTGTTCCATTTCCTAATGTTAGCAATGTATAGCGGTCAAATAGGATCATTTTCCTCTCGAGATCTTTTACTTTTTTTCATTATGTGGGAGTTGGAATTAATTCCTGTCTACCTACTTCTTTCTATGTGGGGCGGGAAGAAACGTTTGTACTCAGCTACAAAGTTTATTTTGTATACTGCGGGAGGTTCTATTTTTCTCTTAATTGGAGTTCCGGGTATGAGTTTATATGCTTCTAATGAACCAACATTACAGTTTGAAACATTAGCTAATCAATCATATCCTGTAGTATTGGAAATACTATTATATTTTGGATTTTTTATTGCTTATGCTGTAAAACTTCCAATCATACCCTTACATACATGGTTACCGGATACCCACGGAGAAGCACATTATAGTACATGTATGCTTTTAGCCGGAATCTTATTAAAAATGGGAGCATATGGATTAGTTCGTATCAATATGGAATTATTACCCCACGCTCATTCTCTATTTTCTCCCTGGTTGATGATAATAGGGACAATTCAAATAATCTATGCAGCTTCAACATCTCCTGGTCAACATAATTTAAAAAAGAGAATTGCTTATTCTTCCGTATCTCATATGGGTTTCACAATTATAGGAATTAGTTCCATAACAGATGCGGGACTCAATGGGGCTATTTTACAAATGATCTCTCATGGATTTATTGGCGCTGCGCTTTTTTTCTTGGCAGGAACGAGTTATGATAGAATACGTCTTGTTTCTCTCGACAAAATGGGAGGAATAGCTATCCCAATGCCAAAAATATTTACACTATTTAGTAGTTTCTCAATGGCTTCTCTTGCATTGCCAGGAATGAGCGGTTTTTTTGCGGAATTGGTAGTATTTTTTGGAATAATAACTAGCCAAAAATCTTTTTTCATGTCAAAAATACTCATTACATTTCTAACGGCAATTGGAATGATATTAACTCCTATCTATTCATTATCTATGTTACGTCAGATTTTCTATGGATACAAACAATTTCATGCCCCAAACTCTCATTTTTTTGATTCCGGACCGCGAGAACTTTTTGTTTCGATTTGTATCCTTTTACCAATAATTGCTATTGGTTTTTATCCAGATTTCGTTTTTTCCCTATCAGTTGACAGGGTAGAAATTATTTTATCTAATTATTTCTTTTTTTAGATATTTTGTTTTTATCAAAAAAATAAAAGAATAATACAATAAGATATCTATCAAGTAAAAAAAACTTAATTGAATTAGATACGTTTGGAGTTTTTGTTTGAGAACCATAAAAAACTTTATGGTTCTCAAACAAAAACTCTTACAAACTTTTATTATATACGCTATCCCCCTGTCCCTGTATTGGATTTCTAAGGATCCTTCTTCAATTAGAAGTTAATGTGAATGAACCATAACTATGTAGTCCTATTCCTAATAGATTTATCCCGAAATAGCATATCCAAATTATAAGAAATCCCGTAGAAGCCACAATTGCAGAGTTTATGCCTTGGAAATTCTTATTTGTTCGAGTATGTAAATAAATCCCAAATATAGCCCAAGTAATAAATGCCCAAGTTTCCTTGGGATCCCAATTCCAATATGACCCCCACGCTTCATTAGCCCACACTGCTCCGGAAAGGATACCGATGGTTAAAAAGAGAAAACCTAGACTAATGATACGACAACCCCAAAAATCCAATTGATGAATGAATTGATACCTATGATAATTTCTAAACGAAATAAAAAAAGGGTTTCGCACAACATTGCTTATTTCATTCATGTATTTGGTCTCGCCAGAATAAAATGGCCCCGTTAATAAATAATAATAATGAATTTTACCAAGAATCTCTGGGTTTTTTCGAAATGTAATTACTAGAAGGGCCATTGATAATAAAGATCCGCAGAGAAGAGCTGCGTAGCTCAATACCATCATACTTACGTGCATCATTAACCACTGAGATTGGAGAGCGGGTACTAATTTTGTGGATTGATGAATTTCAGTTAAAAGACCTGAAGTAGCAAACCCTTGGGTAAAAATAGCACTTGGCGTGGTTATTGTACTTAAATGATTTTTATGGTTCCTAAAATAGGGAACTAAATGAATCATGGAAAAACTCCACGAAAGGAACATTAATGATTCATATAAATCACTTAAGGGGAAATGACCTGAATAAATCCACCGAATCACTAAAAATCCTGTTATACACAAAAAAGAAGCTTTCATCCCTTTTTCTGAAAAATCATATAGTCCGACAATTTCGTGGACTAATAAGGTCATCAAATAAATAGTAGTTACAATTGAAACAATCGAAAAAGAGACGTGAGTTAATATATGTTCTAAAGTCAAAAATATCATAAAAATCCTAAAAGTCAATCTGGAATTCAATTCATTATAGATAGGATCTATTTTAGTTCTTTTTGAAGATGCCGCCACTCGGACTCGAACCGAGATGCTCTAGCACTGCTTCCTAAGAGCAGCGTGTCTACCAATTTCACCATAGCGGCGTGTTCGAAATCATAATAGCCCATCTATAGTCAATATTCAATCGTTGAGATGGCAGGATTGAATTAGTATCCCTTAGCTTTAGAAAAAAATGAATAAAGACTTACTATAATAACTATGTTGAACATATTCAATAAATAAAAGAAAAAAGAATCTTTAGTTGTGAAATAGTGTAAATTTTCATAATCCAATGCTTTTTTTATCTAGTTAAAAGGGAAGCTCTTCGAGAATTTACCTGTCTTCACTAGATCGTGCGGTTCTCAACCCGGGTCTAGAATTCCAAAATTTCTCTTTTTTTTTTTTACTATATCCAATCCAAACCCAATTCTCATTTTTTGAGAATTTTTTATCTATCTTTATGCGAGATATATTCTATACTAAAACTCAAAACCTTCCTAAAAAAAGAATACTTTTTCTTTTTTTGTCTTATTTTTAAAAGTGAATAGATGGGAAAGATTTTAATCCCTATTCCGCAAAAACTTACAAAAAAAAAAATGAAAGAGAAAAACGTTATACCTTGAACTCAATTTGACTTAATACTTAAGTCAAAATAATCATTTATTCTGGTTATTGCAATATTCGGTAAATAGATTATAGAATCTATATATATCTTATGTATATAATTAATATAAAGAATATATACAAAATCCTGAGTAGCCATTTACCCCAATAAATAAAGAAATATAATATGAATTGATGGGAATACTTTCTATTATTTTACTAATTTACTAAATGAAATTAGCAAATTGAGCGATTCGTTTGCATTCAATTTAGATTAGTTCAATGCTTTACTACATTCCTTTTTTCGATTAGTCGCACAAAAAAAAATGGAATTCCCGGAAAATCTTGCAAAAGAAAATTCTTTTACTGCTGCCCAGCACCTTTTTGAATTTACAAATATTTTGACGAATACGTTTTTTTGGAACCATCATTAAAACAGAAAAAAAGAAAGAGGTTATTTACTATATTATAGTTAACTGGGTAAGACTTCTATTGATCAAAATAGAGATTTTTTACTGTATTAGATAGAATATCCGTACATACAAGATCAAAAGTAAAGAATCATTTTTCTTTGTTAATATTTACTATATCTTATCCTTTCTTCGCATTAAGATTTATTTCGATGATCTTCATTTCTTGCTGTTATAAATATAGCAATTAAATTGCTTATTCTTATTAATAATCAAAGGGATTTGATTGAGTATCTCCAGATAGTTTTGTCGTGTTATATTGAATTAACAAAAAAATAGATCAAAAAGTTTCATGAAACTGCTTGAAAAATAAAAAACGCTATTGTAAAAATGGAAAAATTTCCATTTTCAAATTAGAACGAGTCAATGAGTTAGTTGTTATGTTAATTGGTTGAGTGATACTTGACTTGATAATAAATAATATTTTTCATAATTTATTTGTTTTTTTTTTTCAGTTATATACGAGTTGAAGCGCTGGGTAACAAAATAAATGAAAATGACAACAAGTATAGATATAGAATTTCCTAGAATTCATTTGTTTGATTGGAAAGAATGTAAGCAACTTAATCAGCTCCACAAGTAACTAGTTACTGCTTACGAAAAAAATCAACTAAAAAATCAAGAATTCATAATAATGATAAATAATGATAAGAATTTGACTTCTATTTAATTTATTTTAAATCCTCATTTTCTTTATTCAATTCTTTTTTGCTTTTTCCCCGAGAGATAAGAACTGGTGAATCGGAAACAATTAAATAAACAATAAAAAAAAAATACAAAAAGTTTTCTTTTTTTATGGAACATACATATCAATATGCATGGATCATACCTTTTGTTCCACTCCCAGTTCCTATTGCTATAGGAGTGGGACTTCTCCTTTTTCCCACCGCGACAAAAAGCCTTCGCCGTATGTGGGTTTTTCCTAGTGTTTTATTACTCAGTATCATTATGATTTTTTCAGCGGATCTGGCTATTTATCAAATAAACGTCAGTATTGCTCATCGATATGTATGGTCCTGGACTATCCATAATGATTTTTCCTTAGAATTTGGCTATTTGATAGATCCGCTTACTTCCATTATGTTACTATTAATTACTACTGTTGGGATAATGGTTCTTATTTATAGTGACAATTATATGTCTCATGATCAAGGATATTTGCGATTTTTTGCTTATATGAGTTTGTCTAATGCTTCTATGTTGGGATTAGTAACTAGTTCTAATTTGATACAAATTTATTTTTTTTGGGAATTGGTTGGAATGTGTTCCTTTCTATTAATAGGTTTTTGGTTCACACGACCTATTGCGGCAAGTGCTTGTCAAAAAGCCTTTGTAACTAATCGCGTAGGGGACTTTGGTTTATTATTAGGAATCTTGGGTTTTTATTTTATAACGGGTAGTTTCGACTTTCGAGATTTGTTCGAAATAACCAAAAATTTGATTGATAATGATGGGTTCAATTCTTTATTTCTTACTTTCTTTTCCTCCCTATTATTCGTTGGTGCAGTTGCTAAATCGGCACAATTTCCCCTTCATGTATGGTTACCTGATGCCATGGAAGGGCCTACTCCTATATCAGCTCTTATCCATGCTGCTACTATGGTAGCAGCAGGAATTTTTCTTGTAGCTCGACTTATTCCTCTTTTTACATCTATACCCTATGTAATGAATTTTATTTCTTTAATAGGTATGATAACATTACTATTAGGGGCTACTTTGGCTCTTGCTCAAAGAGACATTAAGAGAAGTTTAGCCTATTCTACAATATCTCAATTGGGTTATACTATGTTAGCTTTAGGTATGGGATCTTATCGAGTGGCTTTATTTCATTTGATCACCCATGCCTATTCGAAAGCATTATTATTTTTAGGCTCTGGATCCATTATTCATTCAATGGAAACCTGTATTGGATATTCGCCAGAAAAAAGCCAGAATATGGCTCTTATGGGAGGTTTAACAAAATATTTGCCAATTACAAAAACTTCCTTTTTGTTAGGTACACTTTCTCTTTGTGGTATTCCACCTCTTGCTTGTTTTTGGTCCAAAGACGAGATTCTTTATGATAGCTGGGGATATTCGCCTCTTTTTGCGATAATAGCTTCTTTCACGGTGGGTTTAACTGCATTTTATATGTTTCGAATGTATTTACTGACTTTTGAGGGGCATTTAAACGTTTATTTTCAAAATTTTAACGGCAAAAAAAATAGCTCGTTCTACTCACTATCTATTTGGGGTAAAGATGGATTGAAATTGATAAAAGCAAATTTGCTTTTATCAACAATAAAAATAAAAAATATTGAAAGCGTTTCCCTTTTTTCAAAAAAAAGGTATCCAATTCATAGGAATGCAAAAAATGTGATGCGACCTCCTTTTACTATTACTCTTTTTTCCAATAAAAAAAATTCAATCTATCCCCAGGAATCGGACAATACAATGCTATTTCCACTTATTGTATTGGTTTTATTTACTTGTTTCATCGGATCCATAGGAATTCCTTTTGATCAAAAGGAAGTCTATTTTGATATATTATCAAAATGGTTAGCTCCGACGATAACTTTTTTACAGTCAAATTCAAATAATTCTATGGATTCGTATGAATTTGTCACAAATGCATTTTTTTCAGTAAGTATAGCCTTTTTTGGAATATTTATAGCGTCTCTTTTATATAGGCCTGTTTATTCATCTTTTCATAATTTTGGCTTAATGAATTTATTTATGAAAACGGGGCCTAAAAGATTCTTCTGGGACCAAAAAATAAATATTCTCTATAATTGGTCATATAATTGTGCTTATATTGAATCTTTTTATAAAACTATCTTTATTAGTGGCATAAGAAGGTTAGCAGAACAAATGTCTTTTTTTGATAGAGGGTTAATTGATGGAATTCCGAACGGGGTTGGTGTTATAAGTTTCTTTGTAGGAGAGGGGATGAAATCTATGGGGGGTGGTCGAATTTCTTCTTATCTTTTCTTTTATTTATTTTATTTATTCATTTTTTTAGTAAGTTACTACTTACTATAGCTATAGTGAGGCTATAGCTATAGTGAGGTTTTCTTTTACTTTATTTTTCGATGAGAACAGAAAGAAAAAGAATAAGCCTACTCCGCGGAGCAATGCCAACATAAGCCAATTCCCAGCCCAAGTATGAAACATTGTCGCCAAAAGGAGGCAATATTTTGATCGACATCCTCTGATTCCGTAGAACAAGAGATAGCCATTCCTAATATCATCAGACAAATCTCAGTTTTACTAAAAGGTAATCTCTGTCTTCGTTGTCGTTGAGTTGATAAACTGGATGGATGGTTAAATGTTTGATATGGATATTCTTTTTGTTGTTGATCTTGACTTTTTTTGTCTTCTTGATTCTCCTTCTTATCTTCCTTATCCTTACTAGTATTCTTAGGATTTTCAATAGTCCGAGCATTCTTGGCAGTCTTATCTTCTTCAGTAGGAGTCTTAATATTCTCGGCAGTCTTATCTGTCTTATCTTCGTCAGTAGTAGTCTTAGGATTTTCGATAGTCCGAGCATTCTCGGCAGTTTTATCTGTCTTATCTTCGTCAGTAGTAGTCTTAGTATTTTTTTCGATAGTCCTAGCATTCGCACCAGTCTCCATCTCTTTCTCAGTCTCGTTCTCAGTCTCGTTCTCAGTCTCTTTCTCAGTATAAATGACTACGCGTCTTACTTCTGGTGACCAAATATCATAAGCCTGATTTTCCTCTTCTTCATTGTCTTTCGGCTCGTTTTCCAAATCCCCCCAATCCACGTTCAATTTGTATGACCATCGAGGAACCTTTTTTTCGATTTCAAAGTTTTCGATTGCAATTTCAAGGTTTTCGATTTCATCATTTTCGATTTCATCATTTTCGTTTAAATTCAAAGCCGTATTAGGCCTTGGTTCCCCTGCAAATTCACTTCGATTTTCTCGATCTTCATCTTCAAATGCACTTTGATATTCTTTATCTTCGTCTTCAAATGCACTTTGATATTCTTTATCTTCGTCTTCAAATGCACTTAATGCACTTTGATATTGATATTCTTTTTGTTGTTGATCTTCACTTTTTTTGTCTTCTTGATCTTCAAATTCTCGGAAATCATTAGGAAGGATATCTTGAAGCTTAAGCTTATTCCACATGCTTGTTAGGGAATCTTCTATCAGGTTGTTTAAAGGATTGTTGATGCTTGAGTCCAAATCGAAATTTCTAATTGTTCCACGGTGGGGTCCGCTCAAAAAAGGATCATACACTTTTGGTAAGCAGTTTTGCTCAGTCCCATCATTGTACAATCTAGTCCTTTTTTCAAGTACATCATCAAGAGAACCCTTGTCTAGAGCTTCAATTCGCTTGATAAATTCGTTGCTTAGGCTCTTTCTTTTTTGTTCGTTGGTAGAAACCCAACGATTATATAGTTCTTCCGAGGATCTTGTTTCTGTCGTGTCTAAAAACCACCTTTTTTGTATCATCTCAAAAAAAGTTGACAAACTGGGTGGATATGTAAAAGAGATTCTTTGTTTTCCGTCACTTAGGCATGTAGCAAAAAAATATTGTGCCATTTCGTTTTCGTTTCTTACAGCATTTGCAGGTTGATTGGTTGTTATATATCGCAATGGACGATTCCATCGTTTATAATCGAAAAGAAGAGTCACAATAGGTTTTTCAAATTTCTCCTTTGTTTTTTCCTCTTCATCCACTTGGATCTCTTCGGAATCGGAAGTGGTTTCTATTTCTACATCTGTTTCTTCCTCACTTTCCCCCATTTCTTTTTTTTTTTTTGAGTTTTCCTTCAGTTTCTTAGTGAAAATAGGCGAGGGTATTCCGCCTAAATTGTAGGCACAGGTGATAAATAAGAGAATACTCAAAATTCGACCCATAGAAGTTCTCAAGTCTGCCACAAGGTACTTATTTGATCTAGCGTGCCTTCTACCTATACGCGGCATTGCTATGATAGAAGGATTTTGCCGTATCCAGAATACTACCCATCCAACCCATTTCATGAAAAAAATGTGACCAATTAACCAACCAAGAAAACTACTTGTTACAAATAAGATCTTGTTGTTGTATCGAAAGATATAAATGTTGACTAATCTAGCTAACGT